TAGTGAAGGGAAATATCCAAAGATATGTCTTATTCTTTTCAAGAATCCATATTTCTAGCAATGAAATACTATTCTTACTCCTCAAGTGAGAAATAGAAATATTTAATTACAAATGATGATATAGATTCTCTATAAAGGACCCGAAATACCTTGCTTACGTATCATTAGAAAATGCATTAACATAAATACGGCAGTAAGAAGAGGTAATACAAAAGTGTGTAAACTATAAAAACGAGTCAAAGTGGATTGTCCCACACTAGCACTTCCCCGTAATAACTCTACTAAAGGAGATCCTATTACAGGAATAGCTTCCGGTACACCTGTTACAATTTTGACTGCCCAATAACCAATTTGGTCCCAAGGTAAGGAATAACCAGTTACCCCAAAAGATGCGGTCAATACAGCCAGAACCACACCGGTAACCCAAGTTAATTCGCGAGGTTTTTTAAAACCCCCAGTGAGATACACACGAAATACATGGAGGATCATCATTAGGACCATCATACTTGCGGACCACCGATGAACTGATCGGATTAACCAACCAAAATTAACTTCAGTCATTATATATTGAACTGAAGCAAAAGCCTCAGTAACAGTTGGACGGTAGTAAAAAGTCATAGCAAACCCTGTAGCTACTTGTACTAAAAAACAAGTAAGTGTAATTCCTCCTAGACAATAAAATATATTGACATGAGGGGGAACATATTTACTGGTTATATCATCTGCAATCGCCTGAATCTCGAGACGTTCTTCGAACCAATCATAGACTTTATTGAGATAGGTAAACGAATAGTACTCCCCCTCAGAGAACCGTATCTGAAAATTTCATCTCGTACAGCTCAAACAAAAAACCAAAGTATTGTTTTACTTGGAAGGGCGATGGATTTGAAACTTTGTAACCAACCCCCCCTTTTTTTCACGTCTATGAGGAGACGAGTTATTATTTGTGGTTATAATGCTAAAATATCAAGTTGGCTCATTGATCGTTACTGGCCTGTTGAATCTTCTATTTTCCTATTCGCCGCTTCTTTTCTGTGATTTGTGATTTTCGTTGTGTCTACTCTAGGTTTACTCTTCTTTTTTTGATAGGAATTCTCTTGTTAAGAACCTATTAATCGATTGAAACCTCAGATTCATACTAGAACCACGATGATTAATTAAAAGTACAAAATAAGTCCAAAGATTCTATGAGTAAGAACCATTAGATGATCATTTATTCAACGAATAGATATAATAACTCAAAATAAAAATAAAGTTTTATACTTTGATCAAAATCATCAATCAATAAGGGAAATTTGTTGAAAAAGAAGAAAAAACCCTTTTGTTTTAGAACTTATAACATCCTTTGGCATTGGCAAATTTTTTTTATAGCCCGGTCGCGGGGTCTGAATAGTAAGTAGGAATCATAGTTATTGATTGGGATTTATTTCATATATTCCGTGCTCCAGATACTAGAATAAATATCTGACGATGAAAAACCATCTCTATAAAGATGACAGACTCCTTCTCTGTACTACCAATAGGATCAATTAGAACAAGTCACACACTCATATTCCGGAAATACAGAAAAAAAGAAATTCCACGATCGAACTACCAATAAAGAGATAATGGGATAAAAATACGAAACCAAAATACTTTACTTTGTATTCGTATTAAAAATCTAAGAATTGACCTTTCTTGTAAGAATCTAATTCATTGAAATTCCATCCAGTAAAACGGAAGAATTATAAATTTCTAAAATAATAGATAGGAATACTGCAAATAGAGCCATTGCAACACCCATCAAAGGAGTGGTTCCCCATCCAGGAGCTACTTTACCATATTCTGAATTCAATGGTTTTAATAAACTACCTACAGCAGTTTGTCTTGGTCCCGATCTAGAACCGCCCTCAACGCTTTGTGTAGCCATAAATCCTCTTCTTTTTTATTCATTGAGATCTGTTGACTTTGTATACCATTCCGTTGTAAATAAACGATCTTATCATAGATCCATAGAGCCGTGGTAGTCTTTGAAGTTATATAATAATGGAAACAGCAACCCTAGTCGCCATCTCTATATCTGGTTTACTTGTAAGTTTTACTGGGTATGCCTTATATACTGCTTTTGGGCAACCCTCTCAACAATTAAGAGATCCATTCGAAGAACACGGGGACTAGTTGAAGTAATGAGCCCCCCAACATAACATTGAACATTGGGGGGCTCATTACTTCAATTAATAGGATGAAAAATCATTTCATCTTTTTAGTTGGAACTTTCGGCGGTTCTCGAAAAAAGATAGCGAAAAAAATTATCCCTAGAGTCGAGACTAAGAGGAATGTATAAACCAATGCTTCCATAAATTTGATCATGCTTTACAATTATAGCTTCCATACCTGTTTGTTGTGGATTATCCCCTGGATAAAGAAATACGAACAAGAGTCAATGAAAAGATTAAAGAAAAGATGCCAATTTATATTTCCACATTAATCTATTCTATATCAACTAAAAAAAGAAAAGAAAAAAGATAAGAGAGAAATCTTGTATTAGACTACCTGTCTTCTTGTCGTTGGATCTCCAAGTTTTTGGAATGCTCCAAATTCCACTTGAGCATCCAAATCCGGGTCAATACCAGCAAAAACATCCCTAAACAAGGTTCTAGCACCATGCCAAATGTGTCCGAAGAAGAAGAGCAGAGCAAACGATGCATGCCCAAAAGTAAACCAACCCCTTGGACTGCTACGAAAAACACCATCTGATTTCAAAGTAGCACGATCTAATTCAAAAATTTCACCTAATTGAGCACGTCTCGCATATTTTTTCACAGTCGCAGGATCACTATAACTGACTCCATTAAGTTCGCCACCATAGAACTCAACAGTTACACCGACTTGTTCGACACTATACTTCGATTCTGCCCTTCTAAACGGAACATCGGCCCTAACAATTCCGTCTCCGTCTACCAAAACAGCCGGAAATGTTTCAAAAAAAGTAGGCATACGGCGTACAAAAAGTTCACGCCCTTCTTTATCTCTAAAAATAGGATGCCCTAACCAACCAACAGCTATTCCATCCCCGTTGTCCATTGATCCTGCTCGGAACAACCCCCCTTTTGCCGGATTATTCCCGATGTAATCATAAAAAGCTAATTTTTCTGGAATTTTAGACCAAGCTTCTGATAAACTTTGATTTTGAGCTAATCCAGCGCCAACTCTTTGATATATTTCTTGCTGGAAATATCCCTGATCCCATTGATACCGGGTGGGACCAAATAATTCGATAGGGGTAGTTGCTGAACCATACCACATAGTTCCCGCAACAACAAAAGCGGCAAAAAAGACAGCAGCGATACTACTGGAAAGCACGGTTTCAATATTTCCCATACGTAATCCTTTATACAGACGTTGGGGTGGACGGACACTAAGATGAAATAGGCCTGCTAATATGCCTAAAGTGCCCGCTGCAATATGATGAGAAGCTATTCCTCCCGGAATAAAAGGATCAAAACCTTCTACCCCCCACGCTGGATTTACAGGTTGTACCTTTCCGGTTAGTCCATAAGGATCGGACACCCATATTCCAGGACCGTACAATCCTGTTACATGAAATGCGCCAAAACCAAAACAAGCCAACCCTGAAAGAAATAAATGAATTCCAAAAATCTTGGGCAAATCCAAAGAGGGTTTTCCTGTACGTTCATCACAAAATATTTCTAAATCCCAATACACCCAATGCCAGATAGCCGCTAAGAAGCACAACCCAGAAAACACAATATGTGCACCGGCCACACCTTCGTAACTCCAAATACCCGGATTCGTTATAGTTCCCCCTGTAATACTCCAACCGCCCCATGAATTGGTTATTCCTAAACGAGTCATAAACGGTATAACGAACATACCTTGTCTCCACATTGGATCAAGAACGGGATCAGAGGGATCAAAAACTGCTAATTCATATAGAGCCATTGAACCAGCCCAACCAGCAACTAAGGCTGTATGCATTATATGGACAGAAAGCAAACGACCGGGATCATTCAATACGACGGTATGAACACGATACCAAGGTAAACCCATGGAAATACCTCTTTATCAACGAAAAATAGACACTATGTAACTTTATTGCATTAGCAAAAACTATGCTATGAACCTCCCCTTTTTGGAATTATCTTCAAGAAAGGAGTAATATTTGTTCTATTCTTTTTTTTTAGTAAAAACGGAACAATTTGGTTCCTAGTAAGAAAGAGAAGCAGATCTATTCTATACCCGATAAGGAACAATATGCAATGGGGTTAATCCCATTTTCGATCAACAAATGCATCTCTATTTAGGAATCATTCAAAAGAACTATTCGGAATCGTAAACATTTTGATCGATTTATGACTCAAATATGATAAAAGACAATATTATTAAGCCAATAAACGCATTGTTACGCTTCCATATCAAAGTCCAATATAGTACTTAATTCTTTTTTCTTTCATTTTATGCCTATTGGTGTTCCAAAAGTACCTTTTCGAAGTCCTGGAGAGGAAGATGCCTCTTGGGTTGACGTATAGTGCGACTTGTCAGATATATTGGGTCATATGGGATTTCCCCCGTTCTCTCCCCCGATTGAGATATCCTATGTTTCGGCCAAAAAAGATTGAATTACCAATAATTTGGAACGTGAAATGCAATTCGATTTGAGGGATATTCAAATTTATATTAGCAATTAGAATAATTTATGGTTGAATTTTTTGGAACACTAAAATGAAGTTTTCATAAGTAAAGTATTAAGGCTCCCTTTAGAAAAAAACATTTTTAATTTCTTTTTTATTTATTACTACGTATACCCATAGATAATAAAAGATTATTATTGAATAATATTCAATATATTTGAGAGTAATAGTAATCTCAAACTTTTCACTTTAAACGAATCCAGCGAGGAAAGAAATAAATACATGTTTAATATTTTGCATTGATAGAAGATATGAAATCAATTGAAAAAAAAATGAAGTTGTAAAAAAAAGACGTAATATTATTGACATTTGCCCTATATGTGCAAATCAAAATTGGGCAGATTTTTACTCAGAGTAGAGCATAAACCTAAAAGAATTGAAAAGACCTTTTCAGGAACAAGAAAAGAACATCGTGATTAAAATGAAATCGCGAAGAAGCAATGCATCAATGATAAGTTAATTCGATATGTTTAATCTTAATGTATTTTTTTTTTGAGAGGGAAGGGGCACAAAACGAACTCATTTCGTTCTTGAAAAAATGAAGAAAATTCGTTTCATTAATATATGAAATTTTCTAATTTCTTAGAATTAAGAAACCGCTCTCAAAACTAAACTAAATAAATAATATATATATAAATTATAAATAGTTTAATTTTAAAAAGAAAGAGGGCTGGAATCTACACATTGAGTCGTTTTTTCTCAATTTTTGTTGAACCGTATGCATCAAAAGGTGCATGTACGGCTCTTACGGGATACAAATTTGATCTTAATCAACCGACTTTATCGAGAAAGATTACTTTTTTTAGGCCAAGAGGTTGATAGCGAGATCTCGAATCAACTGATTGGTCTTATGGTTTATTTGAGTCTAGAGAATGATAACAAGGATTTGTATTTGTTTATAAACTCTCCTGGCGGATGGGTAATCCCGGGGGTCGCTATTTATGATACTATGCAATTTGTTCAACCTGATGTGCATACAATATGCATGGGATTAGCGGCTTCAATGGGATCTTTTATACTCGTCGGTGGAGAGATTACCAAACGTCTAGCATTCCCTCACGCTTGGCGCCAATGAATTTTTTACGAAAAAAAGACTATGCATGAAATTAGGAAAATTAAATAATAATAGCATGGCACATCGAATCCGATATACGAATTTTTTTTTCAAAACATTCAATTATATATCGAAAGAGTAGTATGAAATTAGTAGGAAGGGTCTTCCCCATTTTATCTTCGCTATTGTCGGGACCCATTTTAGCGTCACAAACCTTTTTTTTTTTATTTTCCCACCGAAGACTTTTTTAAAATTCCGATATTTATATTTATTGATATACTTATGAATATACTTTTAAAAGAGTAAAAATAAAATAAATCAAAACTTTGGGATTGCTGAATCACAGAGGAGATAAATATATAAAGCAACGGAGCCATCATAGTATTTTGGTAACTACTCCGAAATCGGAAAGGAAGGATGGTAATTGGATCGTTTGACGATGTCAATCCGATAAACCTTATAATTTCTCTATATTTTCTATCTTTTTAATTGATGATTCTTTGATGGAAGGTCAAACTGAATTCCATTCTAGAGCCGTATGCAATGCCTAAAGGATGCCCGTACGGTTGTTCTATACTTTCTTTTTTTCTTTATCTCTTTCCATCTCATAATCGAGATAGAAGAACCTTTTGTTCCATCATCAGGGTAATGATACATCAACCTGCGAGTTCTTTTTATGAAGCACAAACGGGAGAATTTATCCTAGAAGCAGAAGAACTACTCAAATTGCGAGAAACCATTACAAAGGTTTATGTACAAAGAACGGACAAACCCTTATGGGTTGTATCCGAAGATATGGAAAGGGATGTTTTTATGTCAGCAACGGAAGCCCAAGCTCATGGAATTGTTGATCTTGTAGCAGTTGAATAAAAAATCAAAATAGCATCAAAATTGCAGTAGGAGGAATAAGTTTAAATAAATCGACAATTTTTATTTCTTTATTTAGTTATTACCGGATTCAATAATATCTTATTCATCCGGAAAGTAATTCATAATTAGCCGGTTAGGATCAATCTAAACCAACCCATTCATTATGGATCCGATTCAACATGCCAACTATTAAACAACTTATTAGAAACACAAGACAGCCAATCCGAAATGTCACGAAATCCCCCGCTCTTGGGGGATGCCCTCAGCGACGAGGAACATGTACTAGGGTGTATGCGCGACTCGGTCAGATCATTTCTAATAGAAAGAAGGAACCCCCTTTTCCAGTATCAAAGATCAGTACTATTTTTTAATTTAAATTCAAATAGAAGAAAAGGGGAAATCGAAGAAAGAAGTACGTACGTTCACTATATCAAACTAAAAAAGATCTATTGGATTCTTCCATTGGATATGAAATTTATGGTTTGCATTGGTGCAAATTGAATTCACTCCATTTTCAAAATTGAAGATGATAAAAAATTCCTCATCGGTAACGAATGTTTATCCATTAAGCGAGCAACTATTATTTTGAAAACCCAATTTGACTATGAAAAACGGACTAAGAGGGTCAGCTACCCCAGCAAATCTTCATAATTAAATATCGTTACTGTATTAAGTAGATCTCATTGTGAAAGACTTTTTACTAGATCATGGGTAGAGCAAAAGAATGTGAACTGTACAAGTTAGCAATAATATTCATTAAATGAAGTCGAAGTAAAGGACTCCGGTGTATAGAGAGGACCTCACCGTTTTAGAAAGAACCATAGAAACGATGGAACCCACGATTTCCCTTTTATATATATAGGCATTCAACTCAAAATAATAAATTGTATCAATATTAGGTATCAAAAAACGAAAACAGAAAAAATATTCTATTAAAAGAAATTCAAATAAATAGAAATGAATAGGAATAAATAAATCGTGGGCGGGAAGGTTATAGTAGCAAAAGCCATTGGAATTCTTATTTTATACATTGGAAGAATGCGTGTTGTTATTACTAAACTAGTAAATTGGAAAAGAATAACTGAAAGAAAGTAAATCCATTAGTTATTCATTAAGGTTTCATTTATTCAATGACCAGAATTACACGAGGATATATAGCTCGTAGACGTCGAACAAAAATTCGTTTATTTGCGTCAAGCTTTCGTGGAGCTCATTCGAGACTTACTCGAACAATTATACAACAGAAAATCAGAGCTTTGGTTTCGTCTCATCGAGATAGAGATAAGCGAAAGAGGGATTTTCGTCGTTTGTGGATCGCTCGGATAAATGCAGTAATTCGTAAGAATTTTGTATCCTATAGTTATAGTAATTTTCTACACAATCTGGACAAGAACCGGTTGCTTTTTAATCGTAAAATAGTTGCACAAATAGCTATATTAAATAGGAATTGTCTTTATATGATTTCTAATTCGATCAAAAATAAATAAAAAAATTCTTCAATTTTAGGGAAAAATTGGAATTGTAAGTTCGACTATTGAAAATGCCATTTTCTGGAGAATGAACTCCGGGAAAGTAGAATAAAAATTAGTATGATAAAGATAAAGTCGCTCAAAATGAAATGAGCAACCAAACACGTCCAATAAATATCCAATACAAAAAGATTACTTCTTCGCCGATTCTTGTTTTTTTTTTTTTTTACGATAAGTAGGAGAAATCCAATCAAGATTAGATCGGATTCTCGAATTCTTCGAATAAAACATCAAACTCTATTTCAGTTGTCGAATTTGAATTTGGATTCAAATTGAAGAGGAAAGTAAGCCTACTTTTTTTATTTATTCCGGATTCTAAGACCATTAGCTCTGGCAGTCGATTCGCTTCTTTCAAATTGTTTATCATTATTAAGAAAGGGTAATAAAGATAAAATACGAGCTTGTTTTATAGCAATAGTAATTAATCGTTGTTGTTTTAAGGTCAATCTATTCACCCGTCTGGATAATATTTTTCCTTGTTCACTAATAAATCGACTAATTAAACTCATGTTTCTATAATCAATTCGATCCCCCGATTGGATCGGGGGCAAACGCCTACGAAAAGATCGTTTGGATTTCCGAAAGAGTCGCTTGGATTTTTCCATACTTTGTTTATTCCTTATCTCGAAAATACTATTTCAATCCGATCCAAAATAATTTTGAATTAAAAAAAAGATTGGTTTTTTTTTGAGTTAATTAAATTGAAACTATTAAAATCTAGAATAATAGGGTCTCTCGAATAGAGAATATGTCCTTTTTTTGTTCCTGATATAAGAGTGATACACAAATAAAAATAACTTGGAGTTGGTTTATTTCTTTATCTCCCCGTGAATCGTATGTTTGTAACAATAGGGACAGAATTTTCTCAATTCCAAGCGACTCGGCGTATTGTGTCGATTCTTTTGAGTAATATATCTGTAAATCCCTCTTGATTCCTTATTAAGTCCGTTTCGAAGACAATTGCTACATTCCAAAATAACTGTTACTCGGGCATCTTTTCCCTTGGCCATGACCCTCCTTTAGTTTGAGTTTTTGATTCAATCAACTCTTCTTATTTGCTACTCTTGAAGTAACTAGCAAAAATAAATAAAAAAGTTGCTAAGTTGAAATTATGAAAGATTTCGTTCCAATCACAATACAATATAATAGAGTAAGAAATATTAAATAGAAAATTTAGAATTCATTTTTCAAGTTTAAGTGGAAGAAGGAATTAAAACTCTATTGAATTTAGCTATATTGAATTCGATTCGAAGTATAGTATATAGTACACTATTTCACTTTCCTATCTTGTATTCCAGTTTTTTCATAGACCCCTTTCTGTTCTCACTCTATTTTTTAGAAATCGAATTGAACGCTGAGCTCAAATTTAGCCGAGGTTGAATTCATTTTTTTTCTATCTTTCCTCCTTTCTTTATTTTGTCTCTAAGTATCTAATTGAATTTTGGATAATTCAAAAAAGAGGGGAAGGGATTAGTCATAGATTTTTTGATTATATCTCTAATCTTCTTCACCCCTCCCCATGTTACTAACTAAACTAGTATGAAAAAAAAGGAAATGTCAACGCATCTGGGAATAAACGATTGATCTCTATCAACAAACCCGCTAAAGACCCGAACCAGAGAGTACTTAGTACCGGTGCCACGGAAAGATAGGTTTTTAGATCTCGCATTTTTAATCCTCCTTCTTTATGTTTTAATGTTTTATTAAAATATCTAATGGTAATACATATCGGATATGGAAGTATTTGAGATTCCTTTGTATTTTACACGGGATTCCTAATTTCCATGATTGATTTAAGAGAATAAAAAAGAGATAAGATTCTACCTTTCTAAAAATAAAAAAGTACCTTTCTTCCCCTCCCCCCAGTATTCCCTCGTTCTTTTTTACGATCAGTTTGTTTGATATTCCTATATATATAAGTATCTTATTATAATAATAGAATATATTTTTTATTCTATGAATAATATTATATTCATACGAGATTTTCTCGTAGATATGAGTTAAAAGAAATAAAATAAATATCAAGAAAAATTGTCTATGTTCCTAGATTAATAGGAATGTAAGGAATGGAAAATAAGGTTTTTGAAAACAAGACGGGGATTCTCTACAATGACAATGTAGACCAATTGAAAGAAAGGGATGTAGCGCAGCTTGGTAGCGCGTTTGTTTTGGGTACAAAATGTCACGGGTTCAAATCCTGTCATCCCTACCTGTTACTTCTCTTATGAGAAGTAACAAGGAATCAATTTGAATCGATTCAAATCACACATCCATTTTTTTTTTATGTTATTCTCTAAGATATTCTAGGTATTCAAGATAAGATTAGAGTGGGGGACAAAAAAAATCCTCTTCTTGGCTGTTAACTATTGTGATAAGAAGACTTTTTATAAGAAATAATAAAGCGCTCTTAGTTCAGTTCGGCAGAACGTGGGTCTCCAAAACCCGATGTCGTAGGTTCAAATCCTACAGAGCGTGATTCTGGGCTTGATTAATCTGAGAATTATATGCAAATTCAAATAATTGAGCAGAACAGTAATCTGAATTTGACCTCCTGTTAATTTTTTTTTAAGAAAAGAGGAGGTCAAATTATCAAAAAAAAACTGTTAATTAATCAAAGGTCTAACTGATCACCACGTCTGTATTGTAAATATGCAGTTACAAATAATCCCGCTAAAGTAATAGGAATTAGACCTAAGACAATTCCAAATAGAAAAACTTCTATCATTTCAATTTTTTTCTTAAAATAGAAAGGAAAAAAGAGAGGTACTATCTATCACGAAATATTAATTCGTAGTGCCAGGGAATCTCAATGACCAATAATTGTAAATACATCCGGTAATGAACTATAGAATCTCGGAGTACCGGAGAAAGATTTCTTTTTCGTTTTATGAGTTGTGCTCATTCAATTAATTTCAAATCAATCGTATCTTGTTGAGACTAATAAAGAGAGCTGAGGTTATAGTTAAAGCTGCTAGTAGAAAACCAAAATAACTAGTTATAGTAAGCATGAAGGGTCTAAATGAAATATGTTCTTTTTCTACATATGTTTAGAAAGCATTTCCCTAAGTTTGAAGATAAGACGCTAAGAAAAAATAGCAATTGAAACGAAAAAGAATAAGTTCTTTTGTTAGTTGTTAATGCATGAAGCAGTCATTACACTACTAACAAAAGACTACGGGAAGTAGAGTCTAAAAGGGGATAAGTTAATCATTTTGAGCATCTACTCTATTTTTATTTTATTTTGTCGATCTTTTGTTTTATCCTATCTATCAAATCGATTTATTAAAATAAAGAGTGAATTTAGACGTTATAATACCCCTTTTCTCTTCTTTGAAGAGATTATGTGAATGAACCCAGTACTCAACTAATAAATAAGGAAAAATAAAAAGAAATCGAATTGATTCAAATAAAATTCAAATAAACAAATCAAATAAGGTAGTCAAATTCCATTCGTAGACCAGTAATCCTTATCATTTTTTTTTCTTTTCTAGTTTATCGATTGTTTCCCTATTTTTTTATTATATAATTTCGAATTTATTATGAATAAGAGAAATAGATTTTTTTTTTAATCAATACTCTATACTCCTCTTACTTGTTACTGTACGAATCAGCAATTCGCTTTAAATGGAATAAACTAAAATGAAAAAAAAAAAAAAAGATTTAAAGAAAACCTTTTCGACAGTTTATAGGTATAAACAGGAAATTTTTTAATTTCGCATCAAATTAAATTGGGGAAGTGGAAATAGGATAATTTAACTGCATTTTTTTTTTATTTTTATAAAAACTAAAAACCAACCCCTTGGATTCACATTTTACCTAACGTAAGTTTTCCGGTTCGAAACCAATAATAATATAATAGAGAGAAATAAACCTTATATAAATTTCATCTCAAATCATCAATTCAGACTTCTACATTGACAAGGAAAAGAAAAAAGAAATTATCTACTAGTCCTTCATTTACATACTGATTCAAATTGCGTTGCTGTCTTAGAGGAAGGATAGCTATACTGATTCGGTATACTCGAAAAAAGCCCTTGGTACAATATTGACGATCTAACAAGGATGAAAAAACGGTAGTGAATTTCCATTTACTGATATTATCTTTTACAGAATCGATCCCCCTTTAATCGTACAAGAATATGCGGAGCTCAGCATGTCTGGAAGCACAGGAGAACGTTCTTTTGCCGATATTATTACCAGTATTCGATACTGGGTTATTCATAGTATTACTATACCCTCTCTATTTATTGCGGGTTGGTTATTCGTCAGCACGGGTTTAGCTTATGATGTATTTGGAAGTCCCCGCCCAAACGAATATTTTACAGAAAGCCGACAAGGAATTCCATTAATAACGGGGCGTTTTGACTCTTTGGAACAACTCGATGAATTTAGTAGATCTTTTTAGTTTTAGGAGGAACCAATGACTATAGATCGAACCTATCCAATTTTTACAGTCCGATGGTTAGCTGTTCATGGACTAGCTGTACCTGCCGTTTCTTTTTTGGGATCAATATCAGCAATGCAGTTCATCCAACGATAAACATAATCAAAATTAGAGAGATATGACACAATCAAACCCGAACGAACAAAATGTTGAATTGAATCGTACCAGTCTATACTGGGGGTTATTACTTATTTTCGTACTTGCTGTTTTATTTTCTAATTATTTCTTCAATTAATAAAAAATAAAGTACAGAGAAGAAAAGAGACTGGTAGAATATGAAATATTAATTAGGAATTTGCTTATCTCATTCGGAAGGATCGCATCTCATACTTATCTATGACTGTATGTGTCTCTAGCATGACAACTTGATGAAATGGCGGAGGAAGCAAGATAAATGGCCGATACTACTGGAAGGATTCCTCTTTGGATAATAGGTACTGTAACTGGTATTCTTGTGATTGGTTTAATAGGTATTTTCTTTTATGGTTCATACTCAGGGTTGGGCTCATCTCTGTAAGAATCTAAAATAATCTAATAATCGGATGAACTGAGTTGGAGACATGAAAGCTTAAGAACTCAAGAGATCCCTTGAGTTCTTAAGCTTTCATAAAATAATATATTATTTTTATTTCAATTTTCAAATTCAAATTATATTTGAAAAATGTCATTCATTGATTTTGAACATCTATTATTGAAGCATAGTATCTATCTTTCAAAGTTAGACTGAAATTACTTGATTTCGTTTTCCTAAATGAACCAATTATAATATATCTATTTGACGAGTACAGATATTATTCAAATCCTTTCTTTTCTAATAAACCTCCATTAAGTTCTATTTTTTGATTGCTCACTACTCTAATCTATATTTTAATTAAATATAGAAATAGAAGAAAGAAAAAGGTTCTGAGAAATCCGTAAAAAAAATAAAAAAATAGAAAATAAGATTAAGAATAGTTATCTTAGACGAACGGGATCAAAAACTATTCTTGTTGTCGTCACAAGAAAGAAATGTGCAAAATTTCTTTCTTGTGACGACAACAAGAATAAACTAAGAAAATAAGCGCTTTCTATTCGGCACTTACTTATTATCTGAAGTTTAGTATTCTGTATTCGATGAAATTTTATCTTTTATTAGAATAGAAAACTATTAAGACATTCTCTGATAAGAGTAAGAGAGTCACTCGGTTCCATTTTGATTGAAAAAAAAAAAATAAGAGATAAAGTCAAAAAAATTTCTTTATAATATTCTTACTATGAATAGGAATAGAGTATAAGTAACTCCCAATGACTTCGAAACAAGCAAAAAAGGGTTCATAATTTTTGATCATGCGGAACACCAATAAGAATTGTATTCCTTTTCCTTTCCGAAGTTTTAGATTTTTAAATTTGCAAATCTAAAAATTCATTTCGGATAATTGAACCTTCTCAAACTGTTTCTTCTTTAGAACCAAAAAGATTTGTGCTAAAATAACAGATGCCAGGAAGAACAAAAGACCTTGGACACGTAATGGATCTTGAAGTACTATTTCAGCATCCCCTTGACCAAATCCACCCACATTAGGATTACTCGTTAATGGCTGATCAAGTTTGATAGATTCGCCCTCTGAAACGAGAAGCTCTGGCCCTGGGGGAATAATATCAACCACTTGACGCCCATCTAACGTATCCGCTATAGTTATTTCGTATCCCCCCTTTTCTTTTCGTATGATTTTACTTACTCTACCAGCCGCTGTAGCGTTATAAACCGTATTGTTACTCTTGTTCCCGTCGGGATAAATTTGACCCCTTCCTCTGTTCCCCCCCACATATATGGGATATTTTAAGAAGTGAACATCTTTATTATTAGCGGGATCCGGGGAAAGAATAGGAAAAGTTATTTCACTATATTTCTGACCAAGAATAGGACCTATAACAAGAATATTTTTTTTAGTGGGTCGATAGCTCTGAAAAGAAAGATTGCCTATCTTTTCTTTCATCTCGGGTGAAATACGATCCGGGGGTGCTAATTCAAATCCTTCAGGTAAAATAAGAACAGCACCCACATTCAACCCCCCCTTTTTTCCATTAGCAAGAACTTGTTTCACTTGCGTATCATAAGGAATTCGAACAACTGCTTCAAATACAGTATCAGGAAGTACTGTTTGCGGAATCTCAATATCCACGGGCTTATTAGCTAAATGGCAATTGGCACATACAATACGCCCGGTTGCTTCGCGTGGATTTTCATAACCCTGCTGAGCAAAAATGGGATACGCATTTGAGATAGATGCTTGAGTGATGATATATATCATAAACGATACGGAAATAGATCGAATAATTTCTTTCTTTATCGTGATCCAAGAAAAAAAAAGGTTATTTTGAATTTGCATAGTCCAATCATTGATCCCAAAAATTTCTACAATAAAATGAGGTAGGTCACTCGGATAGTTCCCTATCCACAAGTCTGCTATTTACGTCAATTCTTTTACGCGAATAGAAAATATTCTAGGGGAAATCTCCGTAGGTTCGAAGGAGTGGGTACGTCTTAAAATGCTTTGCTTATGTGCAAAGTAAGAAATATTCGAGTTGGATCAGTCATTCATTGAATGATAAATCACTACAAGTGATGGAGATAGACGATTTAAATAATGGAAGATCCAATATTTCAAAATTGTGTCTATAATGACTGGAAAAGTAGAAACAAGGCCAGATATAATTTTCTCATTATGAACAAATCCAAAATCTTTGTAGACATAGCCAATCATTAGTTCCCAACCATGGGGCGAATGGAATCCGATACATAAATCAGTTAATAAAAGAATAGAAAAAGCTTTTATTGTGTCACTTAAATTATATAGAAATTCTTGAACCCAAGAGTTAAGAATAAGAAGTTCTTTATTACCTAGAATTGAATAAGCACTAAAAATAATGAAACAGATTATATTTGTCGAGAAGTGCAAAATCATATGGATATGATCCTCATTGTTTATCTTTAGCAATTGGATCGTTTCTTTGTGGATTCCTATATGAGCCCTTTGCAACCCTATTTCCGGGTATTCTTTTATTATTTCGTCCAATAGGAAGAGTTCTTCTAATTCGAAGAATTTTTCTATAATACTCTTTTCTTGAATATCAGTCAAAAAAGTTTCGAATTGTGTAGTATTCCACCAATCAGTAACCCAAGATTCAACACTTTTCTTAAATGAAAGAGAAACCCACCAAGGCAAAAATACTATAGATATAACAGAAAGAAAAGGGAGAAATGCTTTCTTTTTTTCCATTTTTATCTTTGAATTGCTAATGAACTCGCCTCATTCTTCGAATCGATGCGCTGCGATCTACCATTTTTATCAAACATAAGTTCTATTCTAAGGCATCGAACCCCGGAATCTATTCCTTTTTTTTTATTTCCCATTCATTGATTATGAATCTAGAAAGAATATAGAATAAGAAAGAGTCGACTTTAAATGAAGAAATAATAAAAATCTTGTTTACAGATAATCTAATTGATCCAATTTGAAACTGCTTCGCGTTCTCGATGAATGCTAAAGCGAAACTAAAAAAAAACAAACATTTCAAGGAATAGTATTCCGATTTCGACTTAAAAGAACTCCCCTTTTCTTTTTTTATTTATAGAAATATTTTGATTTGCTATTTCATTTCAAAATACTTCAATCGGTACGCGCAAAAAATAGGCCAATTTGGCGGCTTTTTGCTCAATTTCACCCAGGGTCAAATTCTCATCAGTACGCGTCAATGGAATGGCTCCCTGTCCTTTGATTTCCATATAAAGGATACGACGAGGATAAATGCCCTCTTTAACTTCTATTCTGATCGACTGAATATCCTTCATACGGAATCGTAGGAAGATGCGACGCTTTTTCCCAGGAAATCCCCAACGAAAAATACACACTATTCCTTCTTTTAGATCGAATCGATCATAGCCACTCCCCACATTCCACGAAATTGTACACCACAAATAGGAACTAATAAAGAGACCCGCGATCCCGTAGAAGGACATCACGATCCCTTGTGGAAAAAAAACGATTTGCTGATATGGAACTAAAGATATAAAATTCTTACCGAGATAGCTGGAAGTTCCAACTAAGACGAATCCTAATGAACCTAAAAAAAGGATCAAGGCCCAGAAGAAATTACTTAGTTTTCGAGACCCCACTATACGTTCTATCCATATATGTTCGGATCGCCAACTCATATTAGATCTAGTTGCATTTTTTTTTTATTGGAATGGAGAAACTTTTTGTTTCCGAAGTAACTCTCATCAACTAGTGCCATTCGCATGTAACCCTTTCCTTTAGGAATAATCGGAGTAATTCGTCGAATGGGTTAGGTATAAAATAAAAGAATACCCCTTTTTTAGGATCTTCTAGAAATATCTACATACATATAGATAGATCGACTTTCCGTTTCAGGCATCTGCCTCGATGCCAATCTATTTGGAAATAATTCGAAACTTATTTCCCTATATTGTTTGTATATTTCGAGCATCTATTTACGGATATATAAGAGCTGCTTCATTTATGCCCCTATGTTATACCATAACATACTCTACTAAATGCACATCTGTATTAGCTATATCTAAGTCTTGAAAAAAAATGGATGAGATTTGAACCCATAAGATCTAAGAAATCTTGTTTTTTTGAACATGAAGAAATAAAGACGCCATTGCAATTGCCGGAAATACTAGTCCTACTAACGGCACAAAAATAGAGGGTAAGCTATTGAGAGTTGTCATAGAATGGGTACCTCGATTGAATATTTAGACCTGTTATTACTATAAACATATCTTATACTAATTCTTAGTAGTATTCTATACTAATTAGTATATCGAGTGAGTATTCTATATAATAGAAATAATAGAAAAAAATTCTATATATTCTATATATCTTATTATCTATTATTATCAACTAGAAATCAAAATGAAATAGAAAATAGAGAAATTCACGAGATTCAATAAATAGAAATTAATTCAATACAATATTATCTTATTTCTCTTTCGATATGAAAGATATAAATATATGGATGATACTCCAGTCTTGTCTGAAAATGAAATTCAATTCCAATTTTGATATTCAATTTTATTTAGAGTTAAAATTAATATCAAAATCGAAATAAAGAGTTTCTTCCGAATTGAATTTCGTAAACTATTCTGTTATAATTTTTAATTCAATCCAACAACACCAGTTATTAGTAAAAAAATAGGGGCTTAGGGGGAGATTCGAGTAGAAAGAAAAGATACTCTATATCGATATTTTCTCTATTTGAATTCGCGATACATACGCAACAAGAAGGGAAGACGACCTTCGGTTTCTTTTTCTTGCCTAATTTTAATTTCGCAGCAAAAAGAATTTTCTTTTTGACTTATGTTGTTAAAAGAGGTTTCTTTCCCGACCCCTAATCAGGAAGACCATTCAAAAATAAAGAATTTTTTTGAGAATTCTTTATAAAAAGAAAAATGGATTTTGACTTTGATTCCGATAAACTATCTATTAGTTTTGCTCGCTACAAGGAAAAAAAGGAACTAAAAAAGAAATGAATTTAGGATCCGGTTAATTGAATTTTACTTCCAAGGAAAAAAGGAGTGAAGCCTAAATAACTCACTCAGAACACCCTTTAAAGGATTACGTGGTACGATTGAATCGAATAAGCCCTTATGGAATAAATATTCAGCCACTTGTGAATCCTCGGGTACTGTCTTATTCAATGTTTGTTCAATTACTCTTTTACCTGCGAATGCAATGTATGCATTAGGTTCGGCGATAATGATATCGCCCAGCATTCCAAAACTAGCCGTCACCCCACCAGTAGTGGGAGATGTAAGGATTGATACATAGAATAACTTTTTATGGGATTGATAATCATACAAAGCAGCCGATATTTTAGCCATTTGCATTAAGCTCAAACTTCCTTCTTGCATACGTGCTCCTCCCGAAGCACATACTAGAATAAGAGGTAATAATTTTTTGGTAGCATACTCGATTAAACGGGTGATTTTCTCGCCTACTACGGATCCCATACTACCCCCCATAAACTGAAAATCCATAACTCCAATTGCTATGGAAATGCCGTTTAGTCGACCTGTGCCTGTTTGAACAGCTTCAGTTAAGCCTGTCTTTCTTTGATAAGAATCAATACGATCTTTATAAGGTTCCTCCTCGGAATGAAATTCAATAGGATTCAGAGAAACCATGTCTTCATCCATAGGATTCCAAGTCCCTGGATCAATCGAAAGTTCGATTCGGTCTGAACTATTCATTTTCAAATGATATCCACATTGTTCACAAATATTCATTTTTGACTTAAAAAATTTCTTATAATTTAATCCATAACAATTTTCACATTGAACCCACAAGTGCCTATATTTTTGAGTCAAATTGAAATCAGTAGAATTTTCACTTATAGTGAAATCAATACCATTCTTGCTCCTTATTATATTGGGCTTACTCCTTTCATTACCCTTTTCCCTTTCAACACCAATGTGATTATAAATGGGACTGTCACTAGAATTGTCATTCCCACTTAAAATGGAACTCTCAATATCGATTTGAGAACTAAGATAAGAGTCAATGCAACCATTAATGTGATTGTATTCAATATTATACGGCGAACGATCAGATCGGGGATCGGCATTCTGAAATCCATTCTTCAGATAACCAGAATTCCAATAATGAAAAAAAGTACTTTCTAGTTCACTCAATCTTTCTAGTCTTCTCAATAAAGAAGACAAATCGTTGTCAATCTCATTTTTGAGATTTTTTATATCCAAATATAGGGAATAAATACTCCTACTAGTATCTTTAACTAAAAAGGTGTCATCAGAGATCAAATTCCAAATGGCGATGATGTCCATTAAATGCTCAGCATTACTGTAACTAGAGCTATCACTCGAACTAAAAATCTCTGTATCCCTTAGACCCCTATCCTCACTTCCACGAGTGTCTTCAATAGGACCAAATCTATCAATTGATTGACTTAACCCATACCTGTATTCGAATTTCTCGCTAGACAACATCGAATTAAACCGCCGTTTTTCCATAGAGCTTTTTGCCCCGATTTCTTTAAAAATAGAATAGATGAATAGTCATTCAAAAGAATTTGAATATATCCTTAATTTAATATTTAATTTAATAAGGAATAAAGTATTGAAAAAAAAGGATTCTTGTCAGAATCCCGAGTATTGCTTTACTCTAACTATGATATATGATGGAACGAACTCTTTTTTTTTTTTTTATTCTAATTCTTTTGTTTTTCAAAATGAGAAATGGAAATAGTGATTTCCTTCATTTAATCTTGTATCAAATTCACATCGAAAAAAAAAATCACTATTTGTTTTTTCTTATGAATACCTTTTTTCAAAAAATCTCGTCTATTCGAACACGGAATCAAAAGGACAATATACAGGCTGGCTCGAA